AATGTATTGTTCTGAGGTATATCAAGATTCAGCCTTCGGTTCATATTTCGTCGACCAATCCCTCCTAATTCACATCTTTGTTGAAAAAATTTTTTTTGTAATTCCGTACATAAAGATTCAGGAAATACGGGATCTCCGCCTACACAAGCAAATTGTCGATAAAACTCCAAAATGGCATTTTCTTTTGACCCGATTTTTTTTTCCTCCTTTTCATTCAGGAAAGACAAGAAAATTTCAGGGTAGCAAACGTTCTCTAGAATTTCGCTTAAATTCGAACCCATAGCTGATGATAGAACTAGAATAGATATTTTCTGTTTCCTACTTACACGAGCCCATATCCTTGCTTTTCGATCAATCTCTAACTCTAATCTCCCCCCCCAATCTGATATTATTGTGCCAGTATAAACCGAACTTCCGTTATGGTCCAATTCTGACCGATAATAGATACCGGGGCTTTGCAATATTTGATTGATTACAATTCTGTATATTCCATTTACTATAGAAGTTCCCAGGGAATTCATTAGGGGGATGTTTCCAAGCAAAATAATTTGTTCTTGGATATCCCTACCGTTTTTCCAAATTAATCCCGCGGATATATATAATTCAGAGGAATAGGTAAGTGATTCATATACAGCATCTTTTTCTTTGATCGCGGGTTCTACCAATCGATATGTTTCCGCAAATAATTGAAATTCAATTTCTTGATCTGTATCTTCAATTTTTGGAAACTTAAAAAGTTCGTCTGTTAAGCCGCTATCAATGAATCTACAAAAACCTTCAAATTGTATTTGATTCAATCCGGGTAGTGTAGACATTCCTTCATTTCCAACCCCAAGCATTTTCAACTTCCCCATTTATTTTATAAAGAATATCCCACGATTTGCTGTCATTCTTCATCAAATCACATGAATAGATTTAGCAATAATGGAATTTCTTTTTTTTTTTTACTTTACTGAATCACATGAAATTTTATCTAACTCCGTATATGAAATACCTATTATGAAAAGAGGAATAAATAGAATTTTATACTCAAATTGGAATTTGCAATAAAACAAAGAGATAGAATCTAACTTGTAATAGAAATGGAAACAAATTGATTAGACTTTTGGGGGTTTTTTAGAATCTCAAAACAAAAAATAAATTGTATTTCTACTATATATTCTACTATATATTAGGATATTACATATTTCAATTCGATTGGATACCCCCAAAAATCAATTCAGGATTTGCTTGGCTCGATGAGATAAAGATCGAATCAAATAATCCGAAACAATATAGAATTTTTTTTTTTCAGAATTTGAGAATACGATTGCAGTGCGTAAAAAGACTTTGATTTATTTATTTATTAAACATGCATAGATCTAACTCCAGCTATAGCTATCTATATATGTCTCTTACGTTATTGGAGTCATATTTGTTCGGGACAGCGCGCATGTCGTGTTACTTTCTTTTTTCTATTCAATCTATTTAATTTTAAATTGGCAAAAAAAAAATGGAAGCACGAGAATTTCTTGAAAAAAGCCCTTATAGTATAAGTATCATATACGAATAAGATACACGATTAGATAATATATGTGTATGTGTAAGAATAAAAATTTATGTTCCGGGGTTGACATATATTAACAGTTGCTGTTATAATTGAAATAGAGAAGGATTCTTTTTCAATAAAAAAACCAATATTGATTGGTTATGTAAAATATCCATTTCGATTTTTTTATCTCATTAAAATGAAAAGAAAAAACCATTTTCGATTCAGATTCAAGAATTTTTGAAGAATTTGTAGTTAAGGGTTGCGATTTGATTTGTCCCCAAATTTGCACTTTTGTGACTGAAAGCTAGAAAGCTATACGTTTGTTTTTTGTTCAATAGAACAATAGAAAAAGGGATAAAATCCTTTTGAAAAGCGGGATTAAAGAAAAGGGAAGTTTAGATACAAACACATCAAAAAAAGAAGTTTAGAATCCCCCCCTTTTCTTTGGTTTTTGGGGGGAGGGATATTCTCATATATTTTTTGTATCCTTTTGGCGACATGGCCGAGTGGTAAGGCGGGGGACTGCAAATCCTTTTTCCCCAGTTCAAATCCGGGTGTCGCCTGATCGACAAGAGATTTTTTATAGGTTATTCCGTTTTGTTAATAGAAAATTCTATTAATAGAAAATTCTATTAACAATTAACAGAAGCTAGTGTGGAAAAAGAACTCTTGAGACTTGTTTGATTCAAAATTCTAAGCAATTGATAAATCTTGAGTAATGTGCGTCTACTGTACTGATTGGGTCTTGAATAAGATTGGATAGGCGGGACGAGAAATAGAATTCCATTTTTTGTTCGGGGGTTGGAGAAAAACCTTGTATACAGACTCATGTAAAGTATATGAGCGCTTCCACATTTATTCAATATTAGTTAGATTAATAAATTTGGAATAGTTGGAATTTTCGATATTTAATATTTTAAAATATTATTATTTCCTATATTCTTTCATTTTAATTGAATTCAAAAAGAATTTCAATTATATTTCCATTAGAATAAAAATGAAATTCTTTCTTTTCGGTAACCTCTGGAATTTTAGAGAACGAATCGGAAGACGATAAGGATTAGATCAAATGGAAATAAGAGATGCAAATAAGAGTATGAGTATGCAAAGTAATCTATCTTGATTCTCTATTTTTTACTTTTTACTTAATGAAATCAAATGGTGGGCAAAAAAAAACATAGGTGTTTTTATTCCTACCTGTTAGTAAGATTAACCTGTTAGTAAGATTAATTCCTTTAATACTTTAAAGGATATCTATGGAGATTTTTTCTTTCGCCTTACTATTTTTCAATTTTACTAGAAATCAGATAAGAACTTGTTAGATGTTCTAATTGGATTTATTTGATTGTTTCGTCAATGGTGTTATCCCAGAATGTTTTTTTGACTCTGTACCAGCGATTCCACTATTATTATAAAATTATTAATGAAAAATAAATAAAAATTAGTAAACAATAATGAAATAATTCATTCAGGAGATAGGAGACAAAATTGACATGGATATAGTAAGTCTTGCTTGGGCTGCTTTAATGGTAGTTTTTACATTTTCCCTTTCCCTTGTAGTATGGGGAAGAAGTGGACTCTAAGGGTACTACTAATTGAGTTAAAGGATCAAACTCAAACTGTATCAATTGTTTTATAGCTGGGTTCTGCAATTTTTGAACTATTGAATTTCGTTATTTTATTAATACGAATTAATACCACTTAATGAAATGCAATTATATCTGCATTTTGAAATTCTATTGTATCCCAGTGGTGTAATGTATTCTATGTAGAATATTGAAAATGGAAAATATTCTTTAAATCAAACAAATATTTGAATTGTTACCATCTTTGTATTTTGATTTGTATTTTGAATTGAAAGTCAAGGGAGTACAACTAAGAGGAAAGTGATTCCTATTCCAACCAAATTCTTTCTAAGATTTCTATTTCAATTAGTATTAGTATAGATATGAAAAGAAATATTTTAAGATTGGTACATATTAAACCCCTATTTTTTATTCAATAGATAGAGTCAAACTTTATACACTACAATAATAGAGAATATAGTAGAAAGAAATAGATTTGATTTCTTTCTACTATACTGTCTGGATTTCATAGAATTCTGCGGATTGTAGTCTGATCATTTCATTTAAAACTAAGACCCTCAATTGAAATCCTTTTTTCATTTTTTTTTATTCAATCACTATCATTGCATTGATAAGAAATCAGAAGTCGTGTTAAAGTAAAATTAGTTACTTTGACTTACCGTTTTTACGTAAATTATAAGTAAAAAGGCAGTAGGAACTAAAATGAAGAGTGCAGTAGCTATAAATGCAAGAATATTGACTTCCATAATCTCTATGTTTTCTTTCTCTTTAATTTGGAATAAATACTTCGGGATTTAATCCCATAGAAATGATAAATCTTTCGTCTCTAAATTCAATGGTAAAAATTTTATCTCGATGATATCAAATCGGATCAATATCACGAATAACAATATCTGAGCTATCAAATCCATTCATCGTCGAGAATTTTATAGTATAACATAGTAAGATCTTTTATCCATACCCCCCCAAAAATGACTTTCTGATGCAATCAAAAAGTCATTTTCCTTTTTTCTTTCTTCGTCGGAACCTTTACCTTAAACTAAAAACGAAAGAAAGGGGATCGGATCCCTTTATTTCCCTTTTATAAATTATAAAAAATATTTTTTTGTTATTTTTATTCCCTTTCACACACGAAATGAATTGATATTTTTTTCATTGGATTTGTATCCATCGGGACTGGCGGGGCTCGAACCCGCAGCTTCCGCCTTGACAGGGCGGTGCTCTGACCAATTGAACTACAATCCCAGGAAAAAATCGTATAGCATACATACATATTCTTACTATTTCGGTCAAACCTTTTCTTTTTCTATTTGAGATTCGAACCGTTGTACTGTAACTGAAAGCGGCGGACTTATTTATCTGTCTAAAAATATAAATATAATATACGGGCCTGCACTTTAGCGAGATCAACACAGATTACGCGTAATCCGTTTGTTATTGCCAAATCGATTGAAAAAGGAATCAATGAAAAAAAAAAATAGTATTTTTTTTACTTTAAACCTTCCCTTAGACTTTATACTTATGGATACTGTAAGGAATTTAGCAAAATACGAATTAGTGAAAAAAACCCGTAATACGGAAAAAGCACTAGGGGTGTATCAAATTATAATTCTTCTCTATACGAGCACATTGGTCATTTTAAATGACCAATGTGATCGTATATGAGAGAACCAAAAATGGATTATATCATTTGATGGTGGATCAGCAAATTTTTGGGCCGAGCTGGATTTGAACCAGCGTAGACATATTGCCAACGAATTTACAGTCCGTCCCCATTAACCGCTCGGGCATCGACCCAGGAAGAATCAATTTAAGTCTTTATTATTTATTGATAATCCCTGATCAATTTCCTTTCATAGTATCCTACCCCCAGGGGAAGTCGA